CGACGAGCAATGACACGAAATGCGCGCCGTGGTGGAAAAATATGGGTACGTATATTTCCAGACAAACCGGTTACAGTAAGACCCGCAGAAACACGTATGGGTTCGGGGAAAGGATCCCCTGAATATTGGGTAGCTGTTGTTAAACCCGGTCGAATACTTTATGAAATGGGTGGAGTAACAGAAAATATAGCTAGAAGGGCAATTTCAATAGCATCATCAAAAATGCCTATACGAACTCATTTCATTATTTCGGGATAAAAACGACTCAAAGGGAAAAGGTCTTGGGGTTAAAAAACAATCACAAGTGCCGGTTTCTTTCTTTGGACAAACAATATTTCTTTTTTTCTTCATTCTTTGCTTTGCATTGAAAGAATAGATTTTAAAACATGATATGATTCAACCTCAGACCCTTTTGAATGTAGCGGATAACAGCGGGGCTCGGGAATTGATGTGTATTCGAATAATAGGAGCTAGCAATCGTCGATATGCTCATATCGGTGACGTTATTGTTGCTGTGATCAAAGAAGCAGTACCAAATATGCCACTATCAAGATCAGAGGTGGTCAGAGCTGTAATTGTACGTACTTGTAAAGAACTCAAACGTGATAACGGTATGATAATACGATATGATGACAATGCTGCAGTTGTCGTTGACCAAGAAGGAAATCCCAAAGGAACTCGAGTTTTTGGTGCAATTGCCCGGGAATTGAGACAATTAAATTTTACTAAAATAGTTTCATTAGCTCCGGAGGTATTGTAAGGTCTTATAAAATAAGATAAGACCGTCATTTGTTTTAATTTTAAGTTAAAATATTTGAAAAAAATGAATTAAAATTAATAATTAAGAAGTAGATTCATCTTTTTTAGGAGATTGTGTCTCACGCATATGCCTTTAAGAATTTCAATTCATACAAAAAGTAAAAAAAAAAGAAAAACACGTTGATTATATCAAAATTGGGGAGCACCAAAAATTTTAATTCACCATGGGTAGGGATACTATTGCTGACATAATAACCTCTATACGAAATGCTGATATGGATAGAAAAAGGGTGGTTCGAATAGCATCTACTAATATCACCGAAAATCTTGTTAAAATACTTTTACGAGAAGGGTTTATCGAAAACGTGAGAAAACACAAAGAAACCAAAAAACCTTTTTTGGTTTTAACCCTACGGCATAGAAGGAATAGTAAAAAGGCTTATAGAAATTTTTTAAATTTAAAACGGATCAGCCGGCCTGGTCTCCGAATCTATTCGAACTACCAACAAATTCCTAGAATTTTGGGTGGGATGGGAATTGTAATTCTTTCTACTTCTAGAGGTATAATGACAGACCGAGAGGCTCGACTAGAAAGAATTGGTGGAGAAGTTTTGTGTTATATATGGTAATCTTTCTAATATACGAATTGGGTCCGAAACTTCGGATTTGTGAAAAGAAAAAGGGCGGGTTATCTAATATTGTTCCTCCTCCATCAGTTGATACTTCAAGGAGGCTTTACCTGGAATGAAAGAACAAAAATGGATTCATGAAGGTTTAATTACTGAATCCCTTCCCAACGGTATGTTCCGGATTCGCTTAGATAATCAAGATATGATTCTAGGTTATGTTTCAGGAAAGATCCGACGTAGTTTTATACGGATACTGCCAGGCGATAGAGTCAAAATTGAAGTAAGTCGTTATGATTCAACCAGAGGACGTATAATTTATCGACTTCGCACTAAGGATTCGAAAGATTAGGTGTTTTTATCAACTTCAACATGCCTTTCGTGGGAATATGATTCGAGATGAAAAATTGAAAGAAACCCTTTTATTCAAAAAAAGTATATTCAGAATTAAAATGAGGAATGCCAAATATGAAAATACGAGCTTCTGTTCGGAAAATTTGTGAAAAATGTCGACTAATCCGTAGGCGGGGACGAATTATAGTAATTTGTTCTAACCCAAGACATAAACAAAGACAAGGATAATCAGACTTGTTAAAACACCCGATGTAAAAGTAAATTTTTGACACAAAATGGATATATCCATATATCTCTGACTCATATTTATGAGATGAAAAAATATGGCAAAAGCTATACCGAGAATTGGTTCACGTAAGAACGGACGTGTTGGGTCACGTAAGAATACACGGAGAATACCAAAGGGGGTTATTCATGTTCAAGCAAGTTTCAATAATACTATTGTGACTGTTACAGATGTACGGGGTCGAGTGGTTTCTTGGTCCTCCGCTGGTGCTTGTGGATTCAAGGGTACAAGAAGAGGGACGCCCTTTGCTGCTCAAACCGCAGCAGGAAACGCTATTCGTACAGTAGTGGATCAAGGTATGCAACGAGCAGAAGTCATGATAAAAGGACCTGGTCTCGGAAGAGACGCGGCATTACGCGCTATTCGCAGAAGTGGTATACTATTAACTTTTGTGCGGGATGTAACCCCTATGCCACATAATGGCTGTAGACCTCCAAAAAAACGACGTGTGTAGAAAAAAAAATTTAAGATATTT